TGTAACGGTCGGACGATAATAAAAAGTCATAGCAAACCCTGTAGCTACTTGTACTAAAAAACAAGTAAGCGTAATTCCTCCTAGACAATAAAATATGTTGACGTGAGGAGGAACATATTTACTAGTTATATCATCGGCAATTGCCTGAATCTCAAGACGTTCTTCGAACCAATCATAGATTTTATTGAGATAGGTAAATCACGGAGACTCCCCCCCGGAGAACCGTATATGAAAATTTCATCTCATACGGCTCAAACAGAAACACACAAATACTAGTTCTAACGGATGTGTGTAATAGAAAGTTTTAAATTTCTTAATTCTATGATTCATTTTTTCTGAAGATACGAAAGAATAAAAATCCGAAAACTCCTCTTTGTGGTTATAATGCCAAAAAATCAAGTCGGCTCATTCGTCTATATATTGATCGTTATAGGCCTCTTGAATCTTCTATTTACCTATTTTATTTGTTGTTATTTATGTGTAATGCAGCTTTACTGCTGTTTTCTTTATTATTGATAGGAATTATCTTGTTAAGACCCTATTAATTGATTAAAACCTCAGATTCATACTAGAACCACGATGATTCAATAAAACCCTTTCAAACTAAGTCCCAAAATTCCCTGAGTAAGAACCGTTGGATCATCACTTATTCAATGAATAGATATAATGACTAAAAATCCAAAGAAACCTTTGTCCTTTGATCAAAATAAGCCTAAACTTTCGTTTAGTTTGAAAAAAAAAAAAAAAAAATTTCGAAGTCCGGCCACGAGGTCTAACTATTAAGTATGAATCATAGTTCTAATACTTTGTAATCTATTTCATATATATATATTCCGTGCTCCAGATACTAGAATGAATATCCGACGAAGTAAAACCATCTCTATCAAGATGACAGACCCATTCTCTGTACTATCCATAGGATCAATTATACCAAGTCACACACTCATATTCCGGAAATACAGAAACAAAGAAATTCCACGGTCGAACTACCAAAATAGAATGGGATAAAAATCATAAACCTAAACGCTTCATTTTGTATTGAAAAAGCCAGTTAATGGTTCTTGTGAATCTAATTCATTGAAATTCCATCCAGTAAAATGGAAGAATTATAAATCTCCAAAATAATCGATAGGAATATCGCAAATAGAGCCATTGCGAAACCCATCAAAGGAGTAGTTCCCCACCCAGGAGCTACTTTACCATATTCTGAATTCAATGGTTTCAATAAACTCCCTGCATTAGTTCGTTTGGGGCGGCCAGATCTAGAACTACCCTCAACGGTTTGTGTAGCCATAATATTTTATATTCAGTAAGATCTGTTGACTTTGTATACCATTCCGTTGTAAATAAATGATCTTATCATAGATCCATTGTGGTCTTAAAACTATATAATGTCTTAAAACTATATAATAATGGAAACAGCAACCCTAGTTGCCATCTTTTTATCCGGTTTACTTGTAAGTTTTACTGGGTACGCCTTATATACTGCTTTTGGGCAACCCTCTCAACAACTAAGAGATCCATTCGAGGAACACGGGGACTAGTTGAAGTAATGATCCTCCCAATATTGGGAGGATCATTACTTTCAATTGAGATAATGAAAAATCATTTCACCTTTTTAGTTGGAACTTTAGGCGGTTCTCGAAAAAAGATAGCGAAAAAAATTATTCCTAGAGTTGAGACTAAAAGGAATGTATAAACCAATGCTTCCATAGATTTGATCGTGGTTTACAATTATAGCTTCCATACCTGTTTATTGGGGATCGTCTCCCGGATAAATAAAGAACAAGAGTCAAAGAAAAGGCAGTGATTCAAATCAAGATTTATCCGGTACCCTATATCAAATCACAAAATAAAAATGAAAAGTAACAAGTAACAAAGCAATATTGTATCAAACTACTTGTCTTCTTGTAGTTGGATCTCCGAGTTTTTGGAATGCTCCAAATTCCACTTGAGCATCTAAATCTGGATCAATACCAGCAAAAACATCTCTAAACAAGGTTCTAGCGCCATGCCAAATGTGTCCGAAGAAGAAGAGCAAAGCAAACGAAGCATGCCCAAAAGTAAACCAACCCCTTGGACTGCTACGAAAAACACCATCGGATTTCAAAGTAGCACGATCTAATTCAAAAATTTCACCCAATTGAGCGCGTCTAGCATATTTTTTCACAGTAGCGGGATCACTATAACTGACTCCGTTGAGTTCGCCGCCATAGAACTCGACAGTTACACCTACTTGTTCGACACTATATTTTGATTCTGCCCTTCTAAAAGGAACATCGGCTCTAACAATTCCGTCTCCGTCTACCAAAACAACCGGAAATGTTTCAAAAAAGGTAGGCATACGACGTACAAAAAGTTCGCGCCCCTCTTTATCTCTAAAGATAGGATGTCCTAACCACCCAACAGCTATTCCATCCCCGTTGTCCATTGAGCCCGCTCTGAATAACCCCCCCTTTGCCGGATTATTGCCGATGTAATCATAAAAAGCCAGTTTTTC